GGATAATAGGTACTGTAACTGGTATTCTTGTGATCGGTTTAATTGGTATTTTCTTTTATGGTTCATATTCTGGATTAGGTTCATCCCTTTAGTATAAGTCTAGTAATCAGATGAACTGGGTTGTAGGCATGACATGAAAGCATAAGAACTCAACGGAATTCCCCTCGAAAAAGACAAAAAAAGAGGGGGTAGGTTCCGTTGAGCTCTTAATAATCATACTTTTTTCGTATAAACGATAAAAAAATGGATCACTTTGCTAATGTTTCTAAAAACATCATTTTTTTATGATGTTTTTAGAAACATTAACTTCATTTCAGAGTTCTTCTAATAGTATCTGTCGATACTTTAAAAATTAAATAAGGAGAATCCCTCTTTAGATGACACAATTACAATTCTATATTTCTTAATAATATATATTTAAAAGTTTATTAAAGAAGTTCTGTTTGTTCAATAAATTTTCCTATATTTTTTGTTTGTCCACCATTATTACTTATTTTATGTAATAAACCTCGAAAAAAATGAAACTACAAATAGAAATCTTTGACGAACGAGGTCAAGAATAATTTTTCTTTTGACACAAGTAAGGGGTTGTGGAAAATTCCTAATCTTGTGTCAAAGACTTGGAAAACAAAAAATTGCTCTTAGAATGCCTTGTTCCTCTCATTCATTTTATACTTTAGTTTCTATTTTACGCTTATTTATACTATGTTTAGTCTAATTTGATTCAGTCTATGTTAAATCTGACAATATTGACATAATCATACCCCCTCGAGAAAAACCAATACTATCACTAGTAATGCGCTACAAGTAATTTCCAAAATTTACTAGAAAAACAATATAAACAAGTAAAACAAAAGGCTTTTCAGAAGTTTTTTGGAGAAGTACATAACACAATTTCCAACAAGAATTTGGTTCTTTTTATAACTTGATATTGAGAAATCCGCGGATCTAGAAATTCATTTCGGATAATTGAACCTTCTCAAACTGTTTCTTTTTAAGAACCAAAAAGATTTGTGCCAAAATAATAGATGCCAAGAAGAGCAAAAGGCCTTGTACGCGTAATGGATCTTGAAGGACTATTTCCGCATCCCCCTGACCAAATCCACCCACATTAGGATTACTCGTTAAGGGTTGATCCAGTTTGATAGATTCACCCTCAGAAACAAGAAGTTCTGGTCCTGGAGGGATAATATCAACCACTTGACGTCCATCCGATGCACCCACTATGGTTATTTCGTACCCCCCTTTTTCTTTTCGTATTATTTTGCTTACTATACCCGCCGCTGTAGCGTTATAAACATTATTGTTACTCTTGCTTCCGTCGGGATAAATCTGGCCCCTTCCCCTGTTTCCGCCTACGTATATCGGATATTTTAAGAAGTGAACATCTTTCTTAGTAGCGGGGTCCGGGGAAAGAATAGGAAAGGTGATTTCAGTATATTTTTGACCAGGAACAGGACCTATCACAAGAATATTTTTTTTTGTGGGGCGATAGCTCTGAAAAGAGAGATTTCCCATCTTTTCTTTAATCTCGGGCGAAATACGATCGGGGGGGGCTAATTCAAAACCCTCAGGTAAAATAAGAACAGCCCCTACATTCAAAGCCCCTTTTTTACCATTAGAAAGAACTTGTTTTAGTTGCAGATCATAAGGAATTCGAACAACTGCTTCAAATACAGTATCGGGCAGTACCGCTTGTGGAACCTCGATATCCACGGGTTTGTTCGCCAAATGGCAATTGGCACAGACAATACGCCCAGTCGCTTCTCGTGGATTTTCATAACTCTGCTGTGCAAAAATGGGATACGCATTTGAAATGGGTGCCCGAGTTATTATATATATGATAAGCGATACGGAAATGAATCGAATAATATCTTCTTTTATCCAAGAAAAAGTATTTCTAGTTTGCATGGTCCAATCATTGATCCCCAAAATTTCTACAATAAAATTAGATAAGTCACTAGTATAGTTCCGTATCTACGATTCTGCTATTTACTAAAATCATTTGGGTGGAATATTGAAGGACTCCCCCGGGGTGGCTAGAAAGAATAAGTACATTTTTAACTCTTTTGTACAACGAAACAAACATTATAATTGGACCGTTCGATCATTTTTCAATCATTCATTGAATGATAAATCACTACAAGTGACGGAGATACGCGATTTAAATAACGAAAAATCAAATATTTAAAAATTGTATCTAAAATGACTGGAAAAGTAGAAACAAGACCGGATATAATTTGATCATTATGATGAAATCCAAAATCTTTGTAGATAGAGCCAATCAGTAGTTCCCAACCATGGGGCGAATGGAATCCTATGCATAAATCGGTTAATAAAAGAATAGAAAAAGCTTTTATTGTATCGCTTAAATTATATATAAATTCTTGAAGACAAGAGTTAAGAAAAATAAGGTCTTCGTTAGCTAGAATAGAATAAACACTTAGAATAAGGAAATAAATTATATTTGTTGAAAAATGTAAAATCGTATGTATACGACTCTCATTGTGCATCTTGATCAATCGGATCGTTTCTTTGTAGACTCCGGCATGAAGCTTTTGTAAACGCCTTTCCGGGTAGTCCTTTATCATTTCGTTGAAGAGGGATAGTGCCTCTAATTCTATGAATTTTTTTAGAATACCCTTTTCTTCAATATCATTCAAAAAAATTTCGGAGAGCCTAGTATTCCACCAACAATTAACCCAAGATTCCAGACTTTTGTTAAATGTAACTGAGAGAGCGAGCCACCAAGGCAAAAATACTATAGATGCAAGATATAGAAGGGAAATAAAAGCGTTTTTTTTTGCCATTTGCCCGTCTGTGAATTTTGAAATGAACTCGGCTCATTCGTCGACTCTATACGATACTAATATTTCTATCAAGTCTCGAGTCTATATCCCTATTTTTTATTTGTGATTCGGTACAGTGTTTGGTCCTTTAATTTAGAAAGAAAAGAATAGAAGAAAACTATATACAATATAGAAATAGAATAAGAAAGAGTCCATGAATGACTAAATAAACTCGAATATTATATATAATATTCTATATATCAATTGCTCAGCAATTGTCTCCTTTGGATGACTGCACGAAAGAGCCATTAATATTATTCGAATTTCGAGACGCAAGAACTCCCCAGATATAAAAAAATTTCGAAAAAAACGACCCGCAGTACAAAAATAATTAATAGAACTTCTTTATTCCGAAATGTTGTGATATATGAGATGAATCTATTATTTCAATTTCTTACTTCTTTTGTTAATGAATTGATTTCAGTAGATTTAACTACGTAAAAAAAAAAAGAATTTATGGACAAAAACTTTTTTGTTTTATCGTTGTTTCGTGTAGGTTTACTTTTTTTGTTCTAATCAGAGTTCGGCAGAAACTTCAGTTAAGTTATGCTATAGAAAAAGAAAAAAGAGAAAGAGAATTCTTGAGTTATCGTTTTTTTTACCCTTTGCTAAGAATAAGAAAGTTTTCAAAAAACTTCAATTGGTACACGCAAGAAATAGGCCAATTCAGCGGCTTTTTGTTCAATTTCTCGTAGCGTAAAATTCTCGTCGATACGAGTCAAGGGAATGGACCCCTGGCCTCTGATTTCGATATAAAGTATAGGACGAGAAAAAATACCTTCTTTAACTTCTATTCTGATGGATTGAATGTCTTTCATAAGGAATCGCAGTAGGATCCGACGATTTTTTCCAGGAAATCCCCAACGAAAAATACACACTATTCTTTCTTTTATATCGAATCGATCATAACCGCTACCCACATTCCACACAATTGTGCACCACAAATATGAACTAATAAAAAGACCCGCAATTCCATAGAAAGACATCACGATTCCTTGTGGAAAAAAAAGGATTTGCTGAGAGGCGAATAACGGTATAAAATACCTACCAAGATAACTAGAAATTCCAACCAAAAAAAAACCTAATGAACCTAAAAAAAGGATAAAGGCCCAGCAGAAATTACTCGGTTTTCGAGACCCCGCTATAAGTTTTATCCATATCCGCTCTGATCGCCAACTCATACTAGATCTAGTTGCATTGTATTGTAATTGGGAAGTAGCATAACCCCAATAAATTTGACTTTAATTTTTTTGTTTCCGAAGTAACCCTCATCAACTAGCACTATTATGGTGTGAAGCTTTAGGAGTAATTCATCAATTGCTTATAGTTAAACTAAAAAATAACATCCCTTTTATATGTATATGATTTTTTATAGATATCCTCAGACATGTAGATATATTTACTTTACGTTTCAGAAATCTTACGGATACCAATTTATTTTCAAAAAGCTATAAGTCATTTACTCATATATAATGTTTATGCATACGAGCTTCTGCTCGGAGGAAACTACCCGTTCTACTAAATAGATATTTGTGTTATGCTTCAAGTAAGCATAAGTCTTAAAAAAAAAAAGAAGATTTAACCCCATAATATCTAAAAAATTTTGTTTTTTTGAACATGAAGAGATAAAGAAACCATAGCAATTGCCGGAAATACTAAGCCCACTAAAGGCACAAAAATAGCGGGTAAGTTGCTGATAGTTGTCATAGAATGGTTACCTCGATTTAATATTTATACCTGTTATTTATTGTTATAGTAACATTTTAACCTGTTATAAAGATATCTTATACTTCATATAATATATAATTATACTAGTCTAATTATACTTAAGTGAGTATTGAATATATACAAGGAGAGATAAAATAGAAGAGTATTTTATGTATATATACTAACATATAATAAGGAATAAATAGAATAGGGAGTAAAACTACTAATATATAATCTATTATAGTAAGTATATAATAAATGGAAATCAAAAGTGTAAATGAATGGTCTTATTCATCTTTATATATGAAATAGATGTATGATAATCCACTTCTTTATTATTTTATTTATTTTTCGGGTTCTATTGATTCTAAATTTTTTCTAGTATATTAGAATTTTATAATTTAATATCGCTAAAAAAATCCCCATAATTCTTTCTACAATTCA